CTCGACTCTATCCAATCCTTATATTTACGTGAAACATGAGTTCTATATATATAGAACAAGTAAATCCATAGACCTCCCTCCCTTCTTTCCCTTTTTTTAATTTAATTAATAGGTTAGCCTTTGGATCTGGAAACAATATTTCTATTTTGTTTTATGATTTCTTCATTCGAAGCAATTGCATCCTTTCGATGAATGCCCGAACGAGCCACTTCATTCAAGAAATTAATATATATATATATTTTATTTTTTTATTTCAGGGCAAAAGAACCCCCTTAGATCAATATTATTTAAAAAATTTGGTTACCGATAACTCGGGAATAATTGAGGGAAGTTTCGGAAAAATATTGATATGATGAAATCAAAACAATAAAAAAGGAGTAGCCAAAAGGGAAAGAAAGGATAAAAAAAACATTGATTGACAAAAAAAAAAAAGAATTCAATTACAAGATATAATCCATTTATATCTAACATATCAATTCCAAAATATTGGACCAAAAAATAGGAATTCTATAGTCTGAACTATTCATATATATGTGATGAATCCATACTTAGTATACTTGTTATTAATTAGTATGAAATAATGGAGTATGCATAAAAAAAGTGGTTTTGGTCTACCAAAACCACTTTTTTTATGTTTTCTGGTTTTTTTCTATATGCGTCTGCTTTTGCTCGAACGATTACCCTGACAAAACTGAAGTTGAATTCTAACAACAAATATAATTCATGAGGTCCTTACTCACTCAATGCTGCGAAAGCAGTCATTCTGCAATTCATTTCAAAATACTTCAATTGGTACGCGCAAAAAATAGGCCAATTCCGCAGCCTTTTGTTCAATTTCTCGTAGAGTCAAATTCTCATCAGTACGGGTCAAGGGAACGGCACCCTGGCCTCTGATTTCCATATAAAGTACACGCCGAGGATAAATACCTTCTTTAACCTCTATTCTAATCGACTGAATATCTCTCATAAGGAATCGAAGGAAGATGCGACGATTTCTTCCAGGGAATCCCCAACGAAAAATACACACTATTCCCTTTTTTCTATCGAATCTATCATAACCACTACCTACATTCCACGAAATTGTGCACCACAAATAGGAGCTAATGAAGAGACCTGCGATCCCATAGAAAGACATCACGATACCTTGTGGAAAAAAAAGGATTTGCTGAGAAGGAAATAAGGATATCAGATTTCTACCAAGGTAACTAGAAGTTCCAACCAATAAGAATCCCAGTGAACCTAAAAAAAGGATACAGGCCCAACAGAAATTACTTGTTTTTCGGGACCCTGTTATAAATTCTATCCATATACGTTCTGATCGCCAGTTCATAATAGATCCAGTTGTTTCATTTTATTGGAATTGAGAGAATAACCCAAAAGAATTTGACTTTATTTTTTTTTTTGTTCCAAAAGTAACTCTCATCAACTAGCACTATTATTATAATTATAATATTAGGAATATAATTCATCGAATCAGTTAGATATAAAAAAAGAAATATCCCCTTTATATGATCCCACTATGGATATCTACATACATATGGATACTTTTACTTTCCATCGGCTGACCCATTTTAAAATAGATATAATCTATTTATCCATATATCATGTCATGTTTCCACGTGCATAACAGCTCTTTCATTTGTTTGTGTTCGGAAGAATACACATGTTATACCCTATTCCACTAAATAAATGGATATCCGTATTATGATCCAGGCCCCAGTCTTGAAAAAAAAAATGGATGAGATTGGGTCCCGTCGAATCTAGACAATCTTGTTTTTTTGAACATGAAGAGATAGAGAAGCCATTGCAATTGCCGGAAATACTAGACCCACTAAAGGCACAAAAAAAGAGGGTAAGTTGAAAGTTGTCATAGACTGGATACCTCGATTTAATATTTGTACCTGTTATAAAGATATCTTATGATAAGTATATCTATTATCAGTGTATAATAATAGGTATAGGTACAAGAAATACAGAACTAAATAAGTGTACCTATTCACTCACCTTTATATATATATTGATATTGATTATGATTATTATTGTTCTCTTATATTTATATTTAATTGTCTATTTTAATAAATACCAAAAAGGTTTCTTACAAGTTATCAAAGGATTCTAACGAATCTGATCCAACAGGGATTCCTAGTAAAAAAAAAATGGAAGTTATCAATGAATATAGAAAAAGAAATGTTCCAATTCTATTGAATTATTCAATAGTTAGAATACGTAATAAGGGAAATGACATGAATTTATTATTTTAATAATCTTAATTTAGAGTAAGAATGAATTCTTTGTACCCTAATTAATTCTTTTATCCTGTTGATAGAGTTTTCCTGATTACTAATCATGAATATAGTTAGAAATAAAATGGATCCGGAGGAAATAAGAAAAAGTGATTATCAACAACTTCGGATCCTTTATACAATTAGATCTTATGACCTCAAGCAAAACTCCCTGTTTATTATTTTCTTTTTACTTGAATTACTAGAAACTAATTGTG